GATCATTTATGATGAAAAGGATGGGCTTCAAGAGAATGATTCGGAGTTCTTGCAGAGTCAGTACCAGACACGAGATAGATCTTCCAAAGAACAAGGCTTCTTTCGAATAAGCCAATTCGTTTGGGACCCTGCGGATCCACTCTTTTTCCTATTCAAAGATCCGCCTTTTATCTCTGTGTTTTCACATCGAGAATTCTTTGTAGATGAAGAGATGCCAAAGGGGCTTCTTACTTCCCAAACAGATCTTCCTACAACTCTATATAAACGCTGGTTTATCAAGAATACGCAAGAAAGGCACTTCGAATTGTTGATTCATCGCCAGAGATGGCTTAGAACCAACAGTTCATTATCTAATGGATTTTTCCGTTCTAATACTCCATCCGAGAGTTATCAGTATTTATCAAAGCTGTTCCTATCTAACGAAACGCTATTGGATCAAATGACAAAGACATTGTTGAGAAAAAGATGGCTTTTCCCGGATGAAATGAAAATTGGATTCATGTAACAAGAGAAAGGTTTCCCATTCCTTAGCCGGAAAGATATGTGGCCATGAAACAGGGATTAAGTGGAACAGAATTGACTGGGCGGTAGAGTCGTGGAAACACCTGTTTCTTCCATATTTTGGACCTTAGCTCCATGGAACAATATACTAACTACTGCTGAAACATGGAAGAATTGAAATCTTAGATCAAAACATTATGTATGGATGGTATGAACTGCCTAAACAAGAATTCTTGAACAGCGAACAACCGGAGCTATTACTCACTACATCAAAAAATTTCCATTAATGAAAGATGTAAATCCATTGGAAAATCAAAAATACGCATGTTGGATGAAATGGTTGTTGCTATCTGCTACAATAACGACTCGTTGGTTTAACTGAATAACTAAATAAAATAGATAGACATTTCTCTTCGTCTCAGGTCGACGGATCTTCTCAATTGAAAGACCCCCTATATGGATAATACACATTCCAGTTGACCGACTAATTCGAATTGTTTTGTTCCGAAGCAAAGATATCCGCGGGGCGGTTCGTCCTATTCAGATATTCACGACCAAGAAGTACTGGATTCTCTTTCGGGTAGGCCCTGAAAGGAGAAGGAAGGCTGGAATGCCAACGGGCGTCTATTATTGAATTATTGAATTCACCCGACCCGATAGTACCCATTTTGGGAACGTCCAGTGCCAAAGTCACTGAATGGGTAAGTCCCCAATCCCTAAAACGGACTATGTAATGTACTTTATCCGCCGGGTTACGGGTGGGCATTTTACCAGAGGTTTCTATTGTATCAATCTACCCTTGTGTGATTCCTGTTGAAGCATATACTCGGGGGGTGGGTGCAGGGCGGATGATTTCAAAGCAGACTCCCCATTCATTAGATAGAGAAGATCACCAAGATTTCGTGATCCGCTGCCGAACTTATTCCAAGTCAATGAGCATTCTCAATATTTAATATTATGCCTTGAAGAGGAATTATTCATAGAAAGCCGCCCTAAAGATCGGTGCTTGTTGCAACCCTATGAAAGCTATGAAATTAATAGCATATTAAGTCTACACGAGTAGAATGGAACTCAAAAGATAGCACGTCACTCGTCGCACATGTAGATGTAGATCTATAGGAACCGAGCTATCTCACGGCGTTGCCACCAGCGGAACATCCCGACCAGCTCCTCACCTTCTATAAACATCTTCTGATTGAGCTCCCGTCGGTTACTCTTTTTCGTTGTCTTGGGTCGCCAACTTCGACAAATATCTTCTTGCCAGGGGCCAGAAACACCGTATTTATTGTCATAACCCGTGTTCACCGCGCTCTGAGACATGAGACACCCGAAAAAAGTGGATTCTCCGGGAGGCTATAAGTAGGCCGTTTGCTATTGCTATAAGGGCTGCTCGCCTTTATACGGCTTGGCTTCGCTATCGCTCCTATGTAGTGGTCGGCCTAAAAACGAGTATTCCTACCATACAAGAATGCCTATTCTCTAGTGCTAGAAGCTTCGCCAGAAGCAAGCAAGACGAGGTCGCTCTGCTTCGTAGCCAAGGCTCGTTCCGTACTTTACTTACGAGCTTGTGTAGTACTCGCCCCTATCTCTAAAGGGGCTTATGCATTCCACTCGTAGTTTACTAAACGAGCGGTCGAGCGAGCGAAGCCTTCAATTTAGTGGCTTCCCCCCCGTGCCTCACCCTACTCTTTCATTTCTGCTTAAGCTTCCCCGGTTTGGGGGATTAATTGATTAGATACCCGAGAACCATAATCTTTCCTAGGAACAGCTTCTACGACGATAGGCGTAAAGGCATGATTAGTTCCACAAATCTCACTGCACTGACCATAGTAAACTCCTTCTCGTTGTACCGAAATAGAGATCTGATTTAAACGACCAGGTACAGCATCACATTTGACACCTGAGGAAGGTACAGCCCAACTATGAGGTACATCAGCAGGTGTTACAATAATACGTAGATGAGTTTTGGCTGGTACAACCACTCTATTGTCCACTTCTAATAAACGTGATTGACCCAATTCTAGATCATCTTCTGGAATCGTATAACTGTCAAAAGTGAGTGACTGTTCATCGGAACTGTTATAGTCTGAATACTCATAAGTCCGATACCATTGATGTCCAATAGCTTTGATAGTAATGGCTGGATCGACTACTACCTCGTCCATTGAGTATAACAGAGCAAATGATGGTATAGCAATGAACATCGGGATGATACTAGGAAATATGGTCCGAAGAATCTCGATAGTAGTTCCATGAACAATCCTTTGCGGGATTGGATTTTTTTTATAGTGGAAATGCCATAAAGCGCGAACCAAGATCCGTGATACGAAAACCAAAATAAGAATGAGGAAGAAAAAGATATCGTGATGTAAGTCCATTATTCCTTCCATCATAGGGGTTGCTGCGTCTTGAAATCCTAATTGCCATGGTTCCGCTGCATCACAAGGAGCAATTGTGAGGAATATCCATTCTAGCACTTTTACAATCATTTGGTTTGGTTCATTTTTTGACTGCTCTGCTCCCCCCAAAAAAGATGAAAGACTTGTAAGAAATCGCTGGTTGGGTTGGTCCAACCAAGAAAGACATGGGAATCTCACAGGAAATAGCATTCTTTTCGATCTGCACTGAACACCGGCGTAATCTAGATGATTAAAAGAGTGAACCAACGGTACGGACTAGAATGACACTCTTACAGTACGATATATAAAGATGTTACAACTGGGTTTCTAATATGTCAATCCCCTCAGATTGTTATACCCAAGTCTGTCTAACGACTTATACTAATTGAGATTGTTAACCAGGTTATACCGGTACAACCCGGGTAGACGGAAACGGTACGAATTCATGCTTTCCCTTTACCAAGTTCTTTCACTAGGAGAGAGTTTCACGGTACTCAATCAAAGTCAAGCTTCAAACTATCTGTACTTTCAAGTAGTTAATGGTACAACCAATTGTTACTCTTAGAATGCTTTATCTTTCTCTTTTAATTTATTTCATTTATACCACATCATATACGAAAAGGTGGAACACCGTCTTTGTAGCTGTTTACTACGCCTACTTCATGTATACTAGCGCGCACACCGCCCGCGGCGGAGGTAGGTACGGCCGATACCTAAGGGTGTCTTATCCATAGGATCTTTTCTAAAGGGATAAGAAACAAATAGAAGAACATAACATATAAGGCTATTTCTATTTGACCCACTACGGTCGTGACAGGTTGACCATTGTCGTCAACTAGGGAGACTTCAGTCAGCTCCCCGCCAATGAAAGCAGGTGACTGTTCCAACTGAACTGGATCAGGTGCACCCATTGGACGCTAGAGCCAATGTTCTACACACAGAAGGACTGCTTTTTTTAAGTTTAAGCCTTCTCTTCCTTCGGTCTAATCCCCCGATCCCGTGACTTGCCTTTCATTTACTTGACAGGGAATGCCAACGAGATCTCGTGAGAGCTTTGACTCAGTAAGCTCATCAGCTACGGCTCAGTTAGCGCGGGTGGAAGTTCGCTTCAAGGCGGTTTTTGTTTGCTCTGCCCCCCTCGCTGGACAAACTCTCTACCCTTGCGCGCTTGGGAACGCACTATAGCCTTGCTTGAAGCCGGCTCTCCTTATATTAAACATATTCTTTTTTCTATGAGAGTAAAAAAGAATTCCTTTGCGGCTTACCGCTTACCTATCTTTCTCCAAACCCTCTCCTGGCCGGGCAATACGGCTTTTTGGCCTATTCTTTCTGGCTTCGTAATGACGAGTATACAAACTCATACCTTGGTATAAAACCATAATTTCTATACTGTGTCGAATGCACCGGTCCCTTTATTAGCCTAATGGGAAATCTAAGGAACCCAATCAAACTGTTACACTTTACTACTTCCATCCTTCCTTAAAGCCAGAGGCTCCATAGGTAGGCTTTACGACTTGAGTCCGTCCTTAGCTTAAGGACTGGACTCATCGGGAAAATCTACTCGTAAGAAGCGGCAGTTACGCTTGATTTTAAGTTAAGGCCCAGACGAGAAGAGGAGAGCTCGTCTCGTTACCTTTAAAGACAAAGCAGGCTAGAAGTAGGGTCACGCTAACAGACAGAGAGAGTAAATAGCAAAGAATCATTCGGCGCGTAGTGAACTGCCAGATAGATCCGCACAGCTAGGGAAGCCGTTGAAACCCGATCATTCAAAGCTGCACAGACGGACCGGGGCCTGGTGCCTATGATGCCATTGTCAAAGAGCACTCGAATGGGCGAAACACATAGAAAAAAAGACCCTTCCACCCGTCAAGGAAGATCTCCAATAATAGGGCCTTCCCTTGAGTGAGGCCGAAAGCAAGATTGACAGCGGACTCGTAGCGTGGAAAGAATCCATAGACAGAAGATGTTGCAGAAAGGCTTCAACGACTACATTTTTATTTAGTATAGGGTTTTGCTCTTTGGACTTCATTGTAATATTTTTTTTTTATAGGAAATAGTGTGTATAGTCGAGACAGCAGATATGACTCAAGAACAGGTACCCAGCTACTTATGAATATTCAACTAAATCCGCACATCCAAGATTTAGCTTTCCAGTAGATTCTGTATGATATGAGAATGTCTGTGAGTAGCCAACATCTGTAGCTGAGTCAATCGAAAGAAGGGCCTCTTAATTAGCTGAGGAAACCGCCCAGAAATTCATATAAATCAAGAGCTGGCTCTGCCGTAAGGAATTTGATGTCAACACTTAGATAGAGATCTTGCTGTAAACACAAGAAGTACACGATCAATTTTGAGTTGAGGTACCAAAAAGAGGTCACTTAGTTTGAGGGTTCCACCCCATTCTTTCTTTAAAGAGGGGTGGAAGACAGATAAAAGATAAGTAGGGTTTGCCATAGCATTATTCGTCTTCGAAGCTGTCTTATTCTAGCCATGGCATTCATCAAGGGCTTTCCGTCCGCACAGTAAAGCGTGTGCATTTAGAAAGGTTTACTTCTGTAGGCCCTGTTCGGCTATGTATGTCCAAGCACACAAGCAACGAAGTCTGGTGGTGGTCTGGTAAGGTTTCCGAAAGCAAAGCGATATCCCAGGATCGGGTAAAAAGCAAAAGTATAGCGCGCAGAGCAGAGCAGTCAAAGAATGAAGAGAGACTTGTTCTTGCTCTCCCAATTCAGGAAGACGTAAATCGCCGGTTGGGTTGGTCCAACCAAAAAAGACATGGGACGACTTTACCATTGCTTTTTTTTAAGTAAAGCTTGAAAGTAAAGACACCTATAAAGATCTCCCACTTGACACTTTCTATATATCTGCTTTCATTATAGGCTTAGCCAACTAGAAAACTCATCCGCTTGTCAGGTGCCATACTCACTCGTAAATGATTCTCGCTTCTCCGCTTTCAGCGCCGCTTCACTGCGTTCAGAGCCTCTCTTTTTTACTCTCGAGATGCAGATGAGGAGAACTTCCAATCGTTATGAACAAATGGAGAGCAAGTAAGCTTTATCAGTAATAAGTGATGCTCAATAAGGAGCGATGGGACTTTGTAAGGTAAGCCTCACCTTCGGTGCCTTCTGCCGATTCCCCTCTTTCTTGAAGTCGAGTCCCTTCTATGGGAATTCCTCTTCCCGAGCCTCTTTCTTTGGTTTTCTGCACGGATTCCTGGTTTGGTGAATCTGGTTTTGAGTAATTCATTCAGCCTGGATTTGCTCTATCAAAAGAATAGTTGGAGATGCCAGATCTTTTAGGCGGACAGCATGCCTTTACCGGATGTGCTCGCGTTGTGTCAATAAAGATAGCTAAGTTCGCTTACCGCTTGAGGGCTTTACTCACTCTGCGGAACATGTAATTGGAAGAGTTTCCAACATTCCGACAGCCCTATGGAAGATGCCCCTGTTGGCTGTCTATCATTAGTATAGCTTTGAAACGGCTATAACAGCATACTTACACTTACCCACTCGTTCTTATCATGAATAAGAAAGCACAGCTTCAGTGACTTGATCCTATGATTTAGCTACTTCTGGTCCTAGCTAAAGTCTTTTTTTTAGTTCATTCCCCTAGGTACTTAGTGTTATTGGATACCCGGATTGTACATCATAGGAGTGGGGGATTTTCCTGTCCTCCTCACTGCCCCAAAAGAAGATGGCTCTGTCGCTAAGCGAGAGGACATCGCAAGACAAAAAGGAACTATATGCTTACCACAAACTTTCAGGTCGCGCGTAGAGGTCACTTTAGCTTGTTGTACCGGTCTTCAAAAGAAGGTTGTAGCATTTCCTATACATTTTTTTTTGTCTAGGGGATGTAAAAGAGGGCTTTCTCGTGGGGCGAGTTTTATCACTATACAATGAGCACTACGAACGAAGGGTCAACGACGAGGGAGCGGCGAATAAATTCTGAGTTCATGCATCTGGCAATTTTCTTGATGCATTCCTGTTGAGAATGAAGAAGAAGAGAGATCATCTTTTGAAGAGGGTTACGTAGATCTTCTATATTTGCCGTAATTCGTTGATTGCTCCGTACGTGGAAAAACTCCTGTTCGTTGCGGTTGGTCATAAATTTTCTTCTACACGGCTTTCGAGAACAAATATTGGACCGGGAAGAATAGGGGGTAAAGTCAAGTCTAAGCGCATATGGCACGAAAAGGAAATCCGATTTCGGTAAGACGTGATCTGAATCGTAGTTCAGATTCAAGTCGGTTCAGTGAGGGCGACCGCGAAAGTCACCGAATGGGTCAGTCTTTTCCTTCAGTTTGTCCTTCGTGGGAGGACGTTGGTACGGACACGACTTCTTCTAAGGCTAGAAGACCACTGGAAGACCCCCAGGACCAGAGCATGTCGTGAAAGAGGCACACTGGGCGGGCGTGCTTCGACCGTGTCTCCGGGGCACAGTTGAATGTAGATATCATGAATGCGAGGTGCAGGAGACCAGGCCGAGAAACCCGGGCAACCACTCCCCTATGTGCCGATCGCTAGCGCATCCAGGGCCCCGGCGCCCAGCTCAGCCGGAGAGGCCTAGCCTGATCCTGATCTGAGAAGTGCTAATTAGGTTCGGATAGACTTCATTCAAGAGCGCCGCCGCCCTAATAAAACAAGTGCTAAGTTTCAGATCAGTGAATAAACCGGAAGAGACGTTTCTCGCTCGGCGCCTAAAGCGCACTGTGCTCCGCTTCAACAAATGAGAGTTTTCGGTGGAACCGGTGAACCACGCGAGCTGGTTAGATGCGCGGGACAGAGGGCTCGTAGTACCTGCTAGCGCAGCTATGCAGTGTAAGGGAAGGAGCCTAAATCGAACCCCTTCCTTCTTTTTTTTTCTTTGAAAAAAAGCAGTACAAAGGAATGAATTCTCGGATGAGACTAAGCAGCCACCGACCGTTCTGACGCACCCCTGACCTATCTTGATTAAGACCGAAAACTCTCAAAAATGGAGCCTAGTTTAAGCTGTCAAACAAATGATAGAATAGAAAATTAATAAAAAAGAACCACTGGTGGATGGAGTCTCGCTCAGTAAAGAGAGTTGTAGATTCGTAGAAAAGGAGAAGAGCCCTCAATTGATTATATATATATTAGTATTAGTAAAGGTAAAGCGCTAACGCTGCAATTTTTCTAAAGCAACAAGCGCGAAACTTTACTTTTTGAGAAAGAAGGTGCTTGTTGCCGCTTTATTAGTAAGTCAGCTTGTTTTATATTATATCAATAAAGGCAAAAGGTTGCTTTACTAAATAATATAAGGCGCGCTAGCGCTTTAGAAGGACGTTTAGGCTTTACTAATAGAATATATAGGGCGTTTTTTTTTTTATCACGGTGCGCAGGTTTGGAACCCTATACAAGGGGCGTTTCCTTTCAAATGACAACTGCCTCTTCCTGCTGCGAGGGGAAACCAAACCGCCCGCTCAAGTACCAGTTGCTTCGCCGGTAGGCCCACTTAAGTTAGGGGGGCATTGTCCCTCAGTTCTTACCAACCTCCGGTGTGTAATCGACATGTTTCTAGCGGTTGAATAAGAATCATTGATTCCCTCTACTGTCCATTTATTATTCATTTAGGGCGCTCGGCCGGTACTCCTTTAAAAAACCATAACAACTATGAACGTAAGGGAAGATAAGGGAAGACCACCTGAGCGAACCGACCGAAAGGACTTGACTTATTCGAACCGAACGATAGCGGCTTAAAGCTAAGCCTATCACGAGCAGCGTCGGTGCGCGGGGAGGAGCATCTCAAAGTATGGGGCAAAGGATCAAGCGCTTTGGCTTTGTCCCCCGGGATCCACCACAGGTTGGGTTTGAGAGCCGTGTGATGGGTGACTATCCAGCACGGTTCGGGGAGCACTTTTAGTCTGCGTTGGTGAATGGAAGCCCCCACTATCAAGCAAGAAAGAAGCGGCTCTTCCCATGGCGGAGTCACCATTGACTCTATTTATTATTTTGGTAAATCAGTGTATCAAGATGTCAATCTGAGATCTTATTTCGGTTCGATACGTCCACCTACGAGACTGACCTTTGGCTTTCGTCTCGGTACGTGTATTATTCTACATTTTCCAAAAAGAGCATTCATTCATTTCTTTCTTCCCCGTCGACCACGACGACTGAAACGACGCGAAAAATCCAGACCCGGAAAGGAGTGGTGGGCTTTTGGGAAAGTCGGGCCGATCAGGTGTCTTCATTCAAGCGACGATACAGAAGAAGAACGAAACGAAGTGAGAGGCCGGGGGGCAGGGAAAAGAGTCGAGTCGATCAGGCTCGACGACCGGGAGAAGCAAAACGAAATTCGGATTTGGCCGAAAAAGAAGCAACGCTATGGATACCATGACCGATCACCATCGATAAAGAAGAATCTTTCTAAATCACTTCGGGTCAGCAGGGCCTTCAAGCATCCGAAATACGCCGGGGTTGTAAATGACATAGCGTTCCTGATAGAAAATGACGACTCCTTCAGAAAAACAAAGTTATTAAAGTTCTTTTTGCCAAAGAAATCCGGCCCGACGAGTCATCTACTTAAAAGGACCCTCCCCGCAGTGCGCCCCTCTTTGAATTATTCGGTCATGCAATACTTATTGAATACAAAGAACCAAATGCATTTAGACCCCGTCGTAGTTCTCAATCATTTCGTGGCACCGAGCGTGTCTGAACCATCTACGATGGGGGGAGCGAATGCACAGGGAAGAAGCTTAGATAAGAGAATACGTTCTCGCATCGCTTTTTTTGTAGAAAGCTCGACCAGCGAGAAAAAGTCTTTGGCCGAAGCCAAAAAGAGGTTGACCCACTTCATTCGCCAAGCAAATGATCTTCACTTCGCGGGAACAACAAAAACCACCATCTCGCTCTTTCCTTTTTTCGGTGCTACCTTTTTCTTTCCAAGGGATGGGGTTGGGATGTATAATAACCTTTTTTTTGAAGATGCCCGGGAACAACTCCTAGGTCAATTAAGAATCAAATGTTGGAACCTCATGGGTAAGGATAAGGTAATGGAATTGATAGAGAAATTCATAGACCTAGGTAGGATAGGAGAATTGATAAAGGGAATAGAGATGATGATAGAGATCATACTGAGAAACAGAAGAATTCCGTACGGGTACAACTCTTATTTGAACGAAGTGAAAAAAATACGATCTTTGTTGTCTAATAGAACAAACACTAATATCTTAATTGAGTCGGTCAAGATAAAATCTGTTTATCAAAGTGCTTCTACGATTGCTCAAGACATCTCTTTTCAACTGAGAAACAAAACAAGATCATTTCGTTCCATTTTTAGTAAAATCGTGAAGGATATTCCATTAGTAATGAAAAAAGGGGTTGAGGGGATCCGTATATGTTGTTCAGGTCGATTAAAAGGCGCAGAAATAGCTAGAACTGAATGCGGAAAGTATGGAAAAACATCTCGTAATGTATTTAACCAGAAAATAGATTATGCTCCTGCGGAAGTATCTACTCGTTATGGAATCTTAGGTGTCAAAGTGTGGATTTCATATAGTAAAAAAAAGGGACGTGCTATATCCGAAACGTACGAAATTTAGTAAATCTCGTAAAGGCAGATGTAGTAAGGGTTGCGAATCGGACGGTACACAACTTGGTTTTGGAAGATATGGCACTCAAAGTTGTAGAGCTGGTCGTCTTTCACCATTGAAGCAGCGCGTCGGGCTACAACCGGACAATTCCATCGTGCTATGAGCCGAAGAAATCATAAGATATGGGTAAGAGTTTTCGCGGATCTCCCTATTACCGGGAAACCTATAGAAGTTAGAATGGGAAGAGGAAAAGTAAATCCTACGGGTTGGATTGCTCGTGTGTCCACAGCATTTGAAATGGATGGTGTGAGTTTGTCAAATGCTCGCCAAGCCGCTACATTAGCGGCGCATAAAAAATGTTCGTCAACCAAGTTTGTTCAGTGGTCGTAACGTAATTGGTTAGTGGGGAAAAACGTGGGCGGGATTCAAAAGAATTAGGCGAAGTGTTTGTTCCTGAACGACGGAAGTGGAAAGACATTACGGGAGAGGGATATACTCCTTGATTTTTGTAATCGCCGAAATTGTACGACGAACCTTTTTGTTCCAGGCGTACGACCCTGATACGTTACGGTTTTTATCCGCCGGCCCGGTTTATAAAGTGATAGTAGTAAGAATAAATAAGAAAGATAAAAGCTAAGATTCAGGAAAGGCGGGAGAAAGGAAGAAAAGTATGTATGTATCCCGGGGGTGGGGGTCGAAGGAATTAGAAGAAGATTGAATGGATTATCCCCCCGTCGCACGAACCATTTATGATGGCCGCGTCTGGGTGGATTGTGGTGCTACCATTCCTTTAGGATACCTTTCGGCTTCAGTAAAAACTCTTCCCCCTTAGTTTTTATAGATATTTAGTTTGTATGGTAACTCCACTTTTAGTATGGAATTGACTTTGTTGGTTGAGTGGAGTTACCGTAGTTCAATCTATAAAGGAAGGACAATCGATCGCACTTGGCGCAGAACCACCTAACGGTGGCTCTTTACTCCCTCAATCTTCTTCTTTTTCTTTCACCCTTCATCCCCTTTTTTATCAATAGGGAGCTACGAGCAAGGCAGCTCTGCTCCGGAAAGAAAAAAGCCGGCAGGTCCTTTTCCGCTTGATCGCTAACTCATGAGCAAAGCCGCCCCTCATGCAGCATATGAGCTTCACTAAAATAAAAGGCCGGTTCTATTGGCGGATGGATAAGGCCCCTCACTCCGCCATGAGAACAAAGAAAGCCGCACTATCTCCTTGCAGCTTTGCCTGCCGCGCTTCGGTCAGTAGGATGGATAGCAAAGCCGCCTTCGGCCCTTCGCTTAGTAAGCCCCTCTTCGGGCCGCGTCTAAACTAAATTAAAGGTATAAGGGCCCGTACTCTCTCTTCTGTAGATACGCTATCCCTTTCGGCCATGGTATGGGGGAATGTCGACCACAGGGTGAGATGATCTTATAATACGAGGGCGAGTTGCTGGTCAAGTCATGAAACTTTGTAATTTTGATCAACCTGGCTGCAAGTGGACTGGGTTTATGTGTTTGAACTGACTACGACCAAAGTCGCGGCGACTTCAACCAAAAAAAGGGCGACCCCCCGTGCCCCACCTCACTTACGAAGAAATAGTTGGAGCTGGGCTCCGAACTATGAGAGTTTGCTTTTGTTTCATGTTTCTAAGAGCGGTGTGATCCCTTATTTGATCAGACCGCTCCTGGTGTTCGAAATAGTCATTAATGGTCGGCTTCATTGGTACCCTTTCGGTATGCGTTGCGAACACTTTCATTTTTAGCGTCTCATCTTCTCAAGAGAAGCAAAACTCGAACGGATAGAGCACAGATGGTCCAACTACATAACTTTTTCTTTTTCATTACTTCCATGGTCGTGCCTTGTGGCACGGCAGCACCCGTACTATTGAAATGGTTTGTCAGTAGAGATGTTCCCACAGGTGCCCCTTTTTCCAATGGTACTATAATTCCTATTCCTATCCCTGCATTCCCTCTTTTGATCTATATACATTCCAGGAAATTCATACGCTCCATGGACGGAGCAAAAAGTGGAGTCTTGGTCAGAGCAAGCCGCCCTATTT